AAAGACAAGGGAACATCCATACTGACTAGAAAGGAAAGCTCTTGCGAATCATCCCCTTCCCTTAAGCTTAAGGGTAGTTCGTGCCCGGGCGTGCAGCCGTAATCACAGTCTCATATGATTTTCTCTTACTCTGTTTTTTAGGCCTCCCCATCTACATTCTACTAGAGGCTTCCTCTTATAGCTATCCCAGAACGGGGAAATTAAAAGGCAAGCAAGAAAGGACTAGTGCCAGCCCTCACTGACTATTCTACTTTAGGCTTCTTACTATGCCTAATATCATCGTCTTCAGTTTCAAATAGAGTTCAAGTTGGTCAACAGGCCTCACCCGACAGAATCTCTAGTTTCCATTTTTTCCCCTTTTAGAAGGAAATGCCTTTTTAGAAGTGAACGCCTGAGAAGGCAAATCAAAAGAGAAATTCCTCGATTTCTTGCCCCGTTCAAGTTCCCCCTAAAGGGTCTCATCAATGTCAGTAAATGGGCTCCCCGAAACGTCAAATGTCAACGCTGGCAAATCCGCCTAAAAAAAAGAAGTTGATGTTGCTGAACCCAAACACCTTAACAAAGAGGCGAAGTCTTATAAACTAAACCGGTGGTGCCATCTCTGCGCTTACTTCCGCTTCGAGAGGCTTCTTTCAACTATTCGATTTTTTTTCGGCTTTCTGCTTACTATTAGAGTCACTATTCCCCGGAAGCTTCTAGCCAGTCTGACTATTGATTATAAATAGAGACGGGTCAAGCAAATACTGGAACAGCGGGCAAAGCAGCCCTTTATTTACTAAACCAGAAGAAGAAAGCGAGGTAGGTTAAGATTTCCTATTAGCTTGTGTAACTCATGTCACCTAACGAATCAATTAGCTGTACTGATGAGCTAGTTTGCTATCTTTCGTCTGTCTACATGCTTGATTGGCCGGGGCTGCTTCCCCATTGTTCTTCTTGGCTTACCGATGGATGTCCCTCTTTCTATGCGCCTGGCTCCCCGACTACTCTTAAAAAGAGAAGAGGGAAGGCGCCTCCAACAAAATGGAATTGGGGTCCTTATTCGGGTAAAACAAAATAGCCAAGGTCCGTGTGGAAGAGGGCAAAAAAGAGCCTATTTTAGAGCAAAGCAGAAACGAGAGCTAGCCCCGAACCGTGGAAGACATCTGTAGTTATTTGTTTCTGACCCAACTTTTGAATATAGTGAAATTCAAAAAAGACTTCAATTGAAATACCTTAACTTACTCATTAATAAAAAGAAAATAAGACTTAGACTAAGACCCGTCTACACTCCCATTCAGGAGCATCTATATCTAAACTCCGCTTGGAATATGGTCTGACAAACTTGAAATACGCAAATGTCATGGGGCTTATAAAAACTTTTCCGGGATCTGTCTTAAGATACCGTACATAGAACAGCTTCCCAGTGAGGAACTCGGACATGAAAGTCTAATAGGAGCTAATCAAGTCCCACATCTGTGTCAAAGAGTAGCACCCTAAACGAAACGGAAATCCCCTCTTCGCGCGGATAAGGCCCCTCTATTATGTCAGTGCCTTTCCTTCCCTTACTAATGGGAAAGATGTCTGCTCATTCATGTCCGACATTCCTCTTGTGTTGGATTCCGCTCTTAAGTATGTCAGTTCCAGATAGCTATATTCTCGAACAAGCCCTTCAAGTGGATTCCCTTCTCTTCCCAGTTGGCCTGCATTGGCTAGGGATGGCACTTCCTTTAAACAGTCAATTGTAAAAAAATCCTCTTCGGGGATATCAATAAACAAAAAAATGTGCCTCTCTAGCATCCGAACAGCCTATGCTCGTGGATATCTTCTACCAATTCTTGCAAATAACCCATTCTTCCAAAGAGTCAAAAGAACCGTAAGCAAGAGAGAAAAATAGGGTGATAGCTGACACTCCTGCTACTGCGCTAATCCACGCAATGACATTTGAGGAAGAAGTTTCATAGGTACCCAAGCACAACCGATTCCTCTTCTGCCTTTTTGATTTGAGAGAGCCTTGGATTGCTTTCGGCAAGGAACTTTCTCTCTTAAAGATGGTATTCCAGGCCAGGCACTTTCCTCATTAAAAAGCGCAATCACAACTGTCGAAGCGAGTGCTCTACTATCTCCGAGAAGATAGGATTAGGACAAAATTCCCGGGTTTCCATAAACTGTCACGCTTTCAATTGGAATTAGGCACGAATTAGTCCTAAATCTTTCGAGTAAGCAAGCGCTACGCCCCTTTTCAACTATCTCAAATAGTAGAGATTGGCGGTGCATGGGTTTAGAATGCATCCCATCTAGTAACTAAAATATAGCAATGTAGCAACTAACTACAATCTTTGCTGCCGTATTCTAAATTTCACTAAACCTTAAAGGTCAGATAGTGTGTCAGTGAAGACCAAGCCACGAACTAGCCTCTTCTCCTTCCTCATTAAAAGCGACTTTAGCCTTACTAGCCGTAGAACACTGACTACAAGTTTCGTTTCCATCGATCGGCCTCTCATTTCCCTCCGGGCGGATGCATTCCCATTGTAACGGCGGCAGAGGGTGCCTCCGGTCGAGTAGAGGTAAGGAAGCACCTTCTATAAGATAATTGGCTAGGTTATCTCTATAGTTGAGTCTTGTACTACTCGTCAACTGGTAAGGTTAATGAGTGGACCTTTAATACTTTGAAGAGAACCCACTAGTTGCAGCCTACAATTCACCGAATAAAGGGAGTCTCATCTCACAAGGCGGGGTAGATCAATCAGAGTAGGATACTTCCACCATGTAGGCATCTGTTCATGGCATTGCCCGATCATTCCACCCTCCGTGAGAAAGAAAGGGGTTGTCTTCCCGTGTGCGAAAGCGGTCGAGCTGGTCTCACTACATAGCTAGCACGAAGGTTCAATCGAGTTCTGCCCACCCCGTCGGCTTAAGCTCGTTTTCACTCTACAATGGACCCTCAAAAGTGAGTTTTGTCTGCCACACCGGGATTTTTCGCTTTTTCCTGTTTTTATTATAGAGATGACCCCCTCAAAGATGGCAAAAAGTACTGGTTTTGCTGCTAGGTGAGATAGATAAGTTTCGAAATGAGACCCCACTCCCTAAGGAAAATGAGCTTGGGGGATTTCGCCCATAGGTGAGTTAACACTTGATCGATTCCAAGGTCCAGCTATTGAGGGAAATTGGGCTTTAGTACTTTTGCCACTAGGTAGGAGCGTAAGCCACTCGACTGTCAGGAGAGGAGCTCCGTTCCATACACAAGAGCTGACCTTGGACCAATGACCAGAGATAGAAGATTATTAACCAAAGTATATAGAGTTCAGGGGAATAGGGGAAGGCCCTATGGAGTAAAGGGAAGGGGCTTGAGTTCTGAGACGAAGATAAGGCTTGGCTTTGAAGGGATATATGGAAGAACGAGAATCTATAAGAGATGAGGGGATCCAGTTGTGCTTGCTGCCTATCCACTTTTCGAGTAAGAGGCTCTGTGCAAGAATGGAAGGTCTTCCTTCTGCCTTTGCTTGCTCCTCTTAGCCTTAGCCTAGCCGCTTCCTTAGGTGGTCATTCATGATTGGCTTAGTCAATCCGTTCACTTGTCTTTGGCTTTCTCTGCCCTTTTTAGTAGTGCTTTAGTCATTCCCGAAAAAGGCCTCTCCTTCGCTCTCCTCTGTCTTAACAAAGAAAGATTTGCCAATCCTGTTAGGAATCGATCTAGACTAGCTGCCATAAAGAGCTCAAGAGACTCGGATTAGTTCAAACGCTCGGGACCAAGGGGCGTAGCTGCTATTTCACCGGGAGTTAATCTAGCTAGGGCTATTTTCCACTAATAAGAATCTCCTGACCCAGGCGTAGATCGGAGATTGTCTAAATGGTAATAAGGAAGTGGCAGCAGTCCTATCATATAAAAGAGAAAGAAGATCACTTCTGCTTGTTCTCTCTTTTCCCGAGTCAGATTACATTCAAATCGTTATTTTAAATGTCAAGATTGGCTTGGTCGTCGTCACACCACTCGCGGATGCGGATCTGGGAGGCTGGGTCGGCTAGCATTGAATACGAATAAGCTCTTCTTTCATTCCTCTTGTTCAAATGCTTTCCCTTGGCTTCGGTGCCAGCTAGGACTGGTAGCATGCTTAATGGTAGCATGGTCTTCTCTTAGGGTTTCTCTTGGATTCGGAATGGGAGCTGCACGTTAGCACTTGACTTTATGACTTTTCCGGCATAAGAGGTCTTTTCTCTTTACTGTCCTGGTCCTGTCTCTTTGCTGTTTTAGCGGAATAAGCAGTCTTGGTGCTTTGGGCGTGGCACTAGTCTGACTGTGCTTTCCTAGCCAAAGGCGATTCTTGATCTGATCTTGCCAGGAAGAAGGGCATCCAACAGACAGAGTGATGCTTCTGTCATATCTTTATTATGATAGTCTATTTTTTCATTTTTTAGGAATCCGTATAAATAGACTGTTTGGCTTAGTGTTCGTATAAAACTAGAAAAATAGGTTGTTTTCTTGCAATTGAATCAAAAGGAACTGTTCTTACCTCAAAGGGAGTGCAGCCAGCCTATCCATCATAACATAATATAGGAAAGTACGCCCTCTCCCCTGTCAACTCCGAACGAATGCTTAGTTAGCCGTGAATGAGAACTCTTGTTGCTTGTTGGCAGGTAGCTCCATGTAAGGTTAGCTCGAAAGCGAGTTCTGACTCTTTGACCTAAGGGGAAGAAAGCTGTGATTACCTGGGGTGAGGTTGACCTTCTTTCTGCGGTACGGCTATTAGTCTTATTAGAGTCAGTAGCTGGGAATCTCTTCTTCCGCCTATTGGCGGTGTGACTGTGACTTTCTTCTTGAAAAGACTGCTTTCCTTTGAAAGAGCTGTGGGCATAGCGAAACTTTCTCAAATGCGGGATCGGGATTTCCTTCGGTAGAAGAGGTCTAGTCTAGGTCAGTGCTTTCTTTTGCTAGAGAATATGTTGTTGTCGGCATAACCGATGCAGTTAGCTCAAAAGGGAGTTCAGTCACTTCCGGATCCGGATTCAATGATTGTTGAGTGAAC